CAATTTTGCATATAACATATATGAATCTTTCTTTGATATTTTATTACGTATATGTACGTATATGGGTTCATCCTTTCTAGAGTTTAAATAGAAGGATTCCTCGATCAACGCAGTCAACTCTATTCGTTAGAACAGCTTCCATTGAGTCTCTGCACCTATCCTTTTTTATTCTTGCTTTCTGAACCCTTTATTTGATTTTGATTTGTTTTCTAAAAACAGGATTTGGCTCAGGATTGCCCATTTTTAATTCCAGGGTTTCTCTGAATTTGAAAGTTATCACTTAGTATGTTTCCATACCAAGGCTCAATCCAATCAAGTCCGTAGCGTCTACCAATTTCGCCATATCCCCTCTTTTTTGTTTTGAGACTAGGATCTCGTTGGGATGCCGTCCCTTTCTTTATGTTCATTTATTCTGGAACCGTTTACGTTGAATTCTTTAGATATGCAAGATATGGATTTCTATATAGAAAAAGTGTCTCTGTCTCCTCCTATTTGTTTGATTTCTTGTATATTTTCTTTCAGATATCGGAGGACCTTTTTTGTATTTAGTCCAATCAAAAATGATTCTATCATTGATGTATCCGCAATTCAATATGGATGGATATATACCCCATATATATGCGTCTCTTACTCTTTTTTTTTTACCTCGATATTTGGAATACTCAAACGGTCGATTCTTTTTTCGCCTTATCCCCGCCCTTTTGAATGAACACAGAGGAATGTCTCATTATCATTATATTTAATCTGGATTGTATCCTTATCCTTACTTAATCTTTATCCTTATCTTTTCCTTAGGGTCGCCCTTGTATATTGTATAATAAAATTAGAATAGAGAGTTATTCTACTATAATTTTAAGTACTATAACTAATCATTCTATTATAAATTTAGAAATAATAATAGTATTTCAATTGAAATTGATTGTTATTGTTATATAGTTAGAACTATTATATATTCTTTATGTTACATATTATATTTTCTTTATGTTACATAATAGTAGATTCATTATACTATAATGAATTATTAATATGCAATAGCTAAAGTAGTTTACTAAAGTCCTATGCACAATTTATTTTATGCGAGCCCGCTTAGCTCAGAGGTTAGAGCATCGCATTTGTAATGCGATGGTCATCGGTTCGATTCCGATAGCCGGCTTTGTCTATTTGTTCTTTTTTTTTTACTTTTATATTACTTATATTACATAATTAATCATAATTAATAAGGCCTCCTTGAAGGAATATTGAAAAGACTTCTTACCCCCTCTCCAAGGAAAGAATCACTGATCCATTATGGCGTAAGAACTTCCAACTATGAATAAAAAATGGATTGGAGCAATTAGATCTCTACCAAACAAATCAGAAAAAGTATATATAACTTCTTATATATATATACAAAATTGGATATTGATTGATACAATTCATCTCATTCTTCTTTGTAATACATCAATACATCAGTAGATTTAGCTTCGTTTATGGTTTAGTTCAGTCTTAATTTAGGTTTATTCTGTAATAATTTTTTTTTTCAATAAAATAAGGAGTCTTTATGTCTCGTTACCGAGGGCCTCGTTTCAAAAAAATACGCCGGCTGGGTGTTTTACCGGGACTTACTAGTAAAAGGCCGACACCCGGAAGTGATCTTAGAAATCAATCGCGCTTCGGAAAAAGATCTCAATATCGTATTCGTCTAGAAGAAAAACAAAAATTGCGTTTTCATTATGGTCTGACAGAGAGACAATTACTTAAATACGTTCATATCGCTGGAAAAGCCAAAGGGTCAACAGGCCAGGTTTTACTACAATTACTTGAAATGCGTTTGGATAACATCCTTTTTCGATTAGGTATGGCTTCGACCATTCCTGGAGCCCGACAATTAGTTAACCATAGGCATATTTTGGTTAATGGTCGTATAGTAGATATACCAAGTTATCGATGCAAAGCCCGAGATATTATTACTACAAGGGATGAACAAAAATCCAGAGCTCTGATTCAAAATTATCTTGATTCATCCCCCCATGAGGAATTGCCAAAACATTTGACTCTTCACTCATCCCAATATAAAGGATCAGTCAATCAAATAATAGATAGTAAGTGGGTCGGTTTGAAAATAAATGAGTTGCTAGTCGTAGAATATTATTCCCGCCAGACTTGAACCTAACTAAAATAACAAAAAACAAGGGTTCGGGGAATTTAGCCCCTTTTTGGGGGAGTAAATCGACCTAAGGTAAAGGAGCTTAATCTGGATTTTTCTCCCATTCATGTATCATAAATGGATCGAGGGGATATTGTTATGCCTTGGCTACTATTTCCAATATTTTATGTACCACAGCAATTCAATTCCAATTAGGAATATACAATCTAATCTCTATTAAAGAAAATTCTAACTGTTGGTGGTATCCATTGTTGTTATTTTATTTGATACATTGGTTGCGGTCAGTAATGTTCGTGAATTAGGTGAAGGTACGGAAAGAGAGGGATTCGAACCCTCGGTAAACAAAAGCCTACA